GTTCAAACAGGCACAGGTCAACTAAACGGCATTCCCGTAGCAGTTGGGGTTATGGATTTTCAATTTATGGGGGGTAGTATGGGATCCGTCGTAGGTGAGAAAATTACTCGTTTGATCGAGTATGCTACCAATCAATTTTTACCTCTTATTTTAGTGTGTGCTTCCGGAGGAGCACGAATGCAAGAAGGAAGTTTGAGCTTGATGCAAATGGCTAAAATATCTTCTGCTTTATATGATTATCAATCGAATAAAAAGTTATTTTATGTATCAATCCTTACGTCTCCTACAACAGGTGGGGTGACAGCTAGTTTTGGGATGTTGGGAGATATTATTATTGCTGAACCTAACGCCTATATTGCATTTGCAGGTAAAAGAGTAATTGAACAAACATTGAATAAGACAGTACCTGAAGGTTCACAATCGGCCGAATTTTTATTCCATAAGGGCTTATTCGATTCAATCGTACCACGTAATCTTTTAAAAGGCGTTTTGAATGAGTTACTTCAGCTCCACGATTTCTTTCCTTTGAATCCTAAATCAAGTAGTGCCTTAACTTAATTAAAGTTAATTAAATTGAAATTTTCAAAATTCTTTATTTTTTTTTTCTGGCGAGCAGGTATTTTTTTTTTATTGGAATCAAAGGAAAAAACGGAAGAATGGATTTTTATGTGACATAAAAGTAAATTATAGGAAGAATCATACAGATAATTTTTTGGCTAATATTCACTCTTTTTTCTTGTTGATAGAAAAAAGAGTGAATTCTTTTTTCCGTTTTCCGTGAAAAAAAGTTCGGCAAGGTAAAACGGTAAATAATAAATAAACCGAATTTCATGTTCTTTTCTTACTTCTGCAGACAAAAAAAAAGTTATCAGACAAGAAAAAAAAGATAATATAAAGATAAAGAAGAATAAAAATATAGGTGGATTATCATATATATCTCTTTCCTGTAGAAATACGAATAAGTCACTTAATTCGTTCTATACTCTTTAGCACTTAATTTTATTAGTATTAGAATTATATATGTTCATTTAGATATACTTAGTATAATTATATTCTATACAAATCTTAATGATTCTAAAATTCTCTTTCTAATAATTACTAAATAATTAGATTAGTAATATAAGAAGTAATAAGATATAATAATTAATTAATAAGAGAAGAATTAATACGAAATAAGAGAAATAATAAATATTAATAATATTAATAAAGAATAATTAATATAGAAATAGAATATTTAATAATTTTAAAATATTTAATATTAATATAATAAGATCTAAAAATATATATAATAATAGAAAATATAGAATATAAAAATAGAAAAATATATAATTCTAATATATTCTTTTAATAAAAAAGTTTACTAATAATAAATATAAATTTGAATATTATTATTATTAAATAATCTATTTAATAATATTCAAAATAATATAACAAAAAAATAGAATAAAACAATAGAAATTTAATATATAAATATTCGAATTCTAATAGAAAAAAATAGAAATGCATATAGAAATCGAAAATATATAATATAGAATAATAGAATAATTCAAAAATAGAGAATATTAGAATTATAGAATATTCTATTATAAATATATTATAAATATATAATATAATAAAATAATATATAATTTAAGTAATTAAGAATTATAGAATAGAATATTCTAATATAAAAAAAATAATAGAAACCAATATTATATTCTAATCGAAATAGAATAATATACAAATAAAAATTCGAACGAATTAGAAAATTAGCAGAATAAATAACAATAATAATTAGAAGAAAAAAAATAGTTACAAATATTAAATTGAGGTGCCCCATTCTATGACAATTCTCAACAACTTACCCTCCATTTTTGTGCCTTTAGTGGGCTTAGTATTTCCGGCAATTGCAATGGCTTCTTTATCTCTTCATGTTCAAAAAAACAAGATTTTTTAGATCCGATTGGTCCGATGGAAGTAGATTTCATTTATTTTTTTTTTTTCAAGACCTAGACTTAGATCCTAGTAAGGATATCTAGTTAGTCTAATATGATATAATATGTTATATATGGGTAGATAGGAGATCATATAATGAGGATACTTTTTTTTTGTTAATCTAACGAATTAGATGAATTCGTTCTAAATATTCACGTCAAAATAGTGCGAGTTGATGAAAGTTACTTCGTAAACAGAAAAAAACCTAAAGGCAAATCAAATGGGCTAGTCTCCCACTTCCAATAAAAAGAAACTGGATCGAGTATGAGTTGGCGCTCAGAACATATATGGATAGAACTTATAGCGGGGTCTCGAAAAATAAGTAATTTCTGCTGGGCTTTTATCCTTTTTTTAGGTTCATTGGGTTTTTTATTGGTTGGAATTTCCAGTTATCTTGGAAAAAGTTTCATATCTTTATTTCCCTCTCAGCAAATACTTTTTTTTCCACAAGGGATCGTGATGTCTTTCTATGGGATCGCTGGTCTATTTATTAGTTGTTATTTGTGGTGCACAATTTTGTGGAATGTGGGTGGGGGTTATGATCGATTCGATAGAGAAAAAGGAATAGTATGTTTTTTTCGCTGGGGATTTCCTGGAAAAAATCGTCGCATCTTACTCCGATTCCTTATGAAAGATATTCAGTCTATTAGAATAGAAGTTAAAGAGGGTATTTACGCTCGGCGTATCCCTTATATGGAAATCAGAGGCCGAGGGACTGTTCCTTTGACTCGTACTGATGAGAATTTGACTCCACAAGAAATTGAGCAAAAAGTAGCAGAATTGGCCTATTTTTTGCGTGTACCAATTGAAGTATTTTAAAATGAGCTGAAGAATTAATATTTTCTTAGCAGGAGCGACAAAATCCAAGAGTCTTCTTTTTTTTTATAGCAAAACTTATATAGCATAACTTAACCGGAATTTATTCACATACGGAACAATTCCAATTTAAAAATCAAAGTTTTTTTTATCTGCAAATTTTGTTATGCGTATGTAAATTTACTAAATACAGTAACAAAACAAGTAAGAAATCCAAATAATAGACTCATCTCGTATCGTAGATCAAAACAAATCATTTCGGAATAAAATAGAAAGAAATTCTCTTTTTATGTTCAATATTTGAAATTGATAGGTTACGTATCGATCGATTATATCTTGGATATTTTATTTCCTTTCTTTTGTCAGTCGACGTTTCTTTTTATCTTTTTTTTGCCCTCCTTAATCAGCAAAGGGCTGGACCACTTAGAATGAGAATCCTTCTGTCTTATTTTCCTTTTGCCGCTCATTTTTGATTATCACATCACAATATTGTTCATAAATCTTTCTTAATTATTTCTGAGGGATGTGGGGAAATTGGCCATTTTTTTTTTTTTTTGAAATATTTGTTTTGTTGATAGAACGGAAGTCTTTCATCTCGAAATCCGAATTTTGAGTACATTTATCGAAAAGGGGGAATTGCTTCGAAATTGAGCAATTGAGATACCTATTTGAAAATTGAAGGACTAACCACTAATTTACAAATAAAAACAGCGAATAGATTCATAAGTTCGAAGCCTTGTAATAGAACTTGTGCTTGATAGAAATATTAGATCATATAGAATCGATAAATGAGGTGCGTTCATTAAAATAAAAAAAATAAAAAGTCACATACGAAAAATGGAAAAAAAAACATTTATTCCCCTTCTATATCTTACATCTATAGTTTTTTTTCCCTGGTGTATCTCTTTTTTATTTAAAAAAAGTTTTGAATCTTGGGTTATTAATTGGTGTAATACTAGTAAATCCGAAATTTTTTTAAATGATATCCAAGAAAAAAGTTTTTTAGAAAAATTCATAGAATTAGAGGAGCTCGTTCGCTTGGACGAAATGATAAAAGAATATCCGGAAATACATCTACAAAAGTTTCCTATCGGAATCCAGAAACAAACGATACAATTGATCAAGATACACAATGAGGATCGTATCCATACAATTTTGCACTTCTCGACAAATATAATCGCTTTCGTTATTCTAAGTGGTTATTCTATTCTAAGTAATGAAGAACTTTTTTTTCTTAATTCTTGGGTTCAAGAATTCCTATATAACTTAAGTGACACAATAAAAGCTTTTTCCATTCTTTTATTAACCGATTTATGTATAGGATTCCATTCACCCCACGGTTGGGAACTAATGATTGATTCTGTTTATAAAGATTTTGGATTTGCTCATAATGATCAAATTATATCTGGCCTTGTTTCCACTTTTCCAGTCATTATCGATACAATTTTGAAATATTGGATTTTCCGTTATTTAAATCGTGTGTCGCCGTCACTTGTAGTGATTTATCATTCAATGAATGACTGAAAAATGATCCAAAAATCGAATTCGAATCTTTGTTATTTTGTACATAAGCAAAACATTCAAAATCTTACTTTATTTTATCTTTCTTTAAATATTATTAAAATTTTTTTATCTTTACTTTAATATAAATATAATATATATATTTTTTTTTTCTTTCTACTTTCTATATATATTTAATTTAGTTTTTTTCTATACATCACAGCAAAGGGATTCTCTTCCTATATCTTCTATTTTAGTAAAAATTTTTCAGTAACTACCAGTATCGTGGATAGGGAACTATACTAGGGACCTACCTAATTTTATTGTAGAAATTTTCAGGATCAATGATTGGACCATGCAAACTCGAAAAACCTTTTCTTGGATAAAGGAAGAGATTACTTATTCCATTTCCATATCACTTATGACATGTATAATAACTTGGGCATCCATTTCAAATGCATATCCCATTTTCGCACAGCAGGGTTATGAAAATCCACGCGAAGCAACTGGCCGTATTGTATGTGCCAATTGTCATTTAGCTAATAAACCGGTAGATATTGAGGTTCCACAAGCGGTACTTCCTGATACTGTATTTGAAGCAGTTGTTCGAATTCCTTATGATATGCAACTGAAACAAGTTCTTGCTAATGGAAAAAAAGGGGCTTTGAATGTAGGGGCTGTTCTTATTTTACCTGAGGGGTTTGAATTAG